AAACTCCAACAAAGAGAGTTCACCAAAAACGAACTAATCTTCTTCTTAATGATAAGATAATCAACCATTTTTTATACAACTAGAACGGCCCTCACAAATTGCAGATGCTAATTTGGTAAGAATCAATCGAATCGAAGCTATAGCATCATCGTTGGCTGGAATAGAAATATCTGCAAGATCTGGGTCACAATTTGTATCGATTAAACAAATCGTCGGAATACCCAAAATGACACATTCTCGAAGAACCGTATATTCTTCTTGCTGATCAACGATAATTACAATATCGGGCAATCCCGTCATATATTTGATCCCACCCAGATATGTTTGCAAGGTAGATAACTTTCTCTTCAACATTGCTGCATCTCCTTTGGGGAGACGATTGAGTTTACCCATCTTTTGTTCTGCTCTTAAGTCCCTGAACTTCTGAAGTCTTGTTTCTGTAGTAGACCAATTCGTTAACATACCACCAAGCCATTTTTTATTAACATAATGACATCGAGCCCTTATTGCTGCTGATGCTACTAAATCCGCTGCTTTCTTTTTGGTGCCAACTATTAAGAATTTTTTTCCCCTACTTGCTGCATCAAAAACTAAATCGCAGGCTTCTGATAAAAAACGAGCAGTTATAGTAAGATTTGTAATATGAATACCTTTACGCTTTGCAGAGATGTAAGGAGCCATTCTAGGATTCCATTTCTTAGTACCATGACCAAAATGAACTCCTGCTTCCATCATTTCTTCCAAATTGATGTTCCAATATCGTCTTCCCATTTTCCCACACTTTCTCTTTTTTTTTTTTCAAAGAGATTCAGTACCCTGTGAAATAAATAATTGTTCCGACGGAACCTTCTACCAGGATTGACCATTGATCTACGACCCAAACCATGAATTTCATTCTTTATTTTTTATTTCATTGATTACCAAATCCATAATCGGACCAGAGAGTTCAAGTAAAAAGAATAAACCTCTTGTTAGGAATTAGTAAATTACATTACGTAAATGATTGGTCTGATGTCTCATGGAAAGTGTTTGGGGCGCAAGAACAAAATAATTCTCTATGGTGTAACAAAATATCTCTCATTTCCAACTCGAATAGATTCTTCCTTTTGATTTTCAAATGAATGTTTTTGTCTTGCTTTGAACGATGTACTAATTTTTTGAATCCGGTACCAACCGGTATAATCCCCCCCAGAACAACGTTCTCTTTCAGTCCTTTCAACCAATCAATACGACCTCGTAGAGCAGCTTTTGCTAAAACTCGAGCAGTTTCTTGAAAACTCGCTTCGGATATGAAACTTTGAGTATTCAAAGATGACTTCGTTATTCCCAATAAGATTGCCCGATAACAGATCGCTTCGTCCAAAACACGCCCTGTTCGCTCTGCTCGCAACAATCCAATCAATTCCCCAGGTAAAAAAACATTAGACATTCCATCTTCTGAAACCAACACTTTTGATGTTACTTGACGTACAATAATCTCTATATGTCTATTATGGATCTGTACCCCCTGAGATCGATAAACCTTTTGGATCTTATTAACCAAAGAGATACGACTTTGGGCTATGGTTAGTTCTGCTCCAATCAAAAATCCCCAGGGGATCCCAAGAATCCTTCGGATACGTTCGTCCCAACCTTCAACTCTTCTTTCGAGGTTCATCGATATTGAATCAATTGAACGAACTTCTAAGATTTGTTCCACTTTTGGAAGACCTTGCGTTATGTCACCGGATCTCAATTTTTCATATATAAATGTAATTAATGTATCTCCTTCATAAAAGGTTTCCCCATAATGGCCATGAACAGTTGCTCCTGGAGTGACCAAATAGGACTTAGCTGATCTTATAACTAAAGAGTCAACATGAACAATGAAAATTTGACCAGATTTTTTAATGCGCGATCCGTATTTCAATAGACATACATTTTCACAAAGGAATTGTCCAAGGCTAATTATTGTCCATGCTTCTTCACAATAATCGTGATGGAGAAAACACCAATTCAAATGGGATGAATTCCAAATGATGTTACTGCATGGATCGGGATTAGAAATCCTTCTATTTTCATCTAGGAAACAGTATTTAAATGGAAGTACTTGAAGCATTTGGAAAGTCTGTTGAAAATTTTCAAGTAACAAATATTTCTTTAAAAAGACTTGATTATAAGTTCTTAAAGAGTAAGATGAACAAAGATTTACTATTTTAGGTACAATAGTACCTAAAGGGCCCAACAAATCCCTAATTGGAGTCATGGGATCCGATTCTTTTGTCGCATTATTATATCTCGAAGTATTGAAGGGGCCAATTCGAGAACAATTGGATGATGACAAAATTCTGAAAGATTGGCATTCCTTATTTCGATTCAACAACGTACCGAGAGTTCCCTGATGTTGGGGAAATGATTGAATCTTCACCTTGGAATCAAAAGGATTGATATGGGTACGATCTAAATTGGAAATCAATCCTGAACCTGCCGTATCATACCTTTTTACGATATACGAAATAGT